AATATGGAATAGATTTACAATAACTCTTAAATTTTTCATATATATATATTATAATGGATTCGGGCCGCGATTAATCAATCGTTTACTATGTCAGTATGTATATATACGTATATAGGGCGGGCATCCTCTCCGTAATTTTGATAGAAGGATTCCGGCTACCAGCGCAACGTAATCAACTTCATTCGTTAGAACAGCTTCCATTGAGTCTCTGCACCTATCTTTTTTTATTGTAGTTTTATATTATAAAAACTATAAATTAAACCCTTTTTCTCAAAATAAAGATTTGGCTCAGGATTGCCCATTTTTAATTCCGGGGTTTCTCTGAATTTGGAAGTTATCACTTAGCAGGTTTCCATACCAAGGCTCAATTTAATCAAGTCCGTAGCGTCTACCGATTTCGCCATATCCCCTTTTGCGACAGGATCCAGTTGTAATTCTATTCAATTCTTTTATTTATTTTATTTATCTTGGAATCAAATTATTGCGTTGAATTTATTAGATAATGATTCTTATATCTAAAAGTGTATGCCACTATTTTTTTTTGCCATTCTCTATCATTTCCATTGTATTGAATGAACCCTATTTGTTCCAATCGGACATGATTCTATCATTGATGTGCCTCCAATTCAATATGAATAGATATATCCCACCTCTATAATCTCTCCTCCCTTCATTTTGACTTTAAAAGCGCAATTTGTAATACTGGAAGGATCGATACTCATTACTTATTTTTTTTTCGCCCTATCTTCTCTGAATGACAACAAAGAAATGTCTTAATTATAATTTTAATTGTATCTTTATAATAATAATATCTTTAATTCTTATCTTAGAATGGATTCACTATCATTATATTATATAATATAATAAATTATATAATTTATTAGAGATAATTAATAATTACTTAGCATAATTTGGTATAACTGTTCTAAGAAATAATTTAGACTTTTCTAAAATATAATATCAAATTGAATTTGATATTATATTCTTAATCAAGTAATAATTATGGAAATATTATGTATTTTTAAGTATTATTATTAAGTAATTATTAATACTATGAATTAAAATTTTAAAAATAATAAATATTAATTAAAATAAATTAATAGCTAATATATTAAATCTGGTAGTTTCCGGACTCCCTATTCACTATTTCTATTTCTGCTATGTGAGCCCGCTTAGCTCAGAGGTTAGAGCATCGCATTTGTAATGCGATGGTCATCGGTTCGATTCCGATAGCCGGCTTTTATCTATCTATTTTTTCATGATTGATAATATCTTCTCCCCCCTTTCTTCAAATATCGGTCGCTGATCTATTATGTCGTGTTAACTTGCAACTATGAATAAAAAATAGATTGGAATGGAGCAATTAGATCTATACAGAACAAATCATAAAACAGAGACTTAACTTCCTTACTATCATATACAAAAAATATAGATATTGAGACAATGCATTTCATTCTATTTTCATTCTACTTTAGTATTGTATACTTCAGTAGATTTAGCCTTGCTTTGTTTATCCTTTAGTTCAGTCTTAATTTAGATTTTTCTTTAAATTTTTCAATAAAAAAAAGGAGTTTTATGTCTCGTTACCGAGGGCCTCGTTTCAAAAAAATACGCCGTCTGGGGGCTTTACCAGGATTAACTAGTAAAAGGCCTAGATCTGGAAGTGATCTTAAAAACCAATTGCGTTCTGGGAAAAAATCGCAATATCGTATTCGTCTAGAAGAAAAACAGAAATTGCGTTTTCATTATGGTCTGACAGAACGACAATTACTTAGATATGTGCATATCGCTGGAAAAGTCAAAGGGTCAACAGGTCAGGTTTTACTACAGCTACTTGAGATGCGTTTGGATAACATCCTTTTTCGATTAGGTATGGCTTCAACCATTCCTGGAGCCAGACAATTAGTTAACCATAGACATATTTTAGTTAATGGTCGTCTAGTAGATATACCAAGTTATCGTTGCAAACCCCGAGATATTATTACTACGAAGGATAAACAAAGATCGAAATCTCTGATTCAAAATTATATTGCTTCGTCGCTCCGGGAGGAATTGCCAAAACATTTGACTATTGACTTATTCCAATATGAAGGATTAGTAAATCAAATAATAGATAGTAAGTGGATTGGTTTGAAAATAAATGAGTTGTTAGTCGTAGAATATTATTCCCGTCAGACTTGAACCTAACGTTGGTGACTCGATAGAAACGGAAAGAGAGGGATTCGAACCCTCGGTAAACAAAAGCCTACATAGCAGTTCCAATGCTACGCCTTGAACCACTCGGCCATCTCTCCTACATAATCATAATCTTATTATTGACCAGAAACCGAGTGAAGTGAATAGCGAGTCATTCATATTATTTATTCCAGTACGGGTAGGACCCATTACTGGTTACATAGGAATAAAAGATTCCTTTCAAATTTCATATTTCTCAACACCAATTTACTTAATAGATTTTTATATTTTAATTGTATAACGCATACGCATTATGCAAACAAAAGAGTATGGTTACTCTCCTCTATTTTATCATGGAATTAGAATTCCATTCTTTATTTTTCCTCTTTTGATTATAACCAAATCAAAACTTTTCGAGTTACCAGAATCTATAGTAAAATAAAGTCCTTGGTTAGTCAACTTAGAGAAAATTGTAATAGTTCCGTTTATCAGTATACTACTTAATTTGTAGGAAATCCAATCTCATTCAAATATTTCATATCTCATCTCATCCCCCCTTGGGCACAATTTGAGCGGAATATCCACATCTTTTTTTAGAATTAGTCTATGTTTTATGATATTTTGTACTACTGTACAATTCGGATAATTTTCCTTTGGGAAAATGAGAAGAATTATAGAATGGATTGTTAATTATGCCTAGATCCCGGATAAATGGAAATTTTATTGATAAGACTTCTTCAATTGTAGCCAATATCTTATTACGAATAATTCCGACAACTTCAGGGGAAAAAAAGGCATTTACCTATTACAGAGATGGTGCGATTTGATTTTTTTCTTGCTTTTTTAGACCTTAATCTGGGAGAGAAGCGTGGTTCGGGATAGAAAGAAACAAATTGGTTTTAAACCAACGCTTGGTGAAGGTGAAGTTTAAAGATAGAACAATTCCTTCTGTCGTGTATCCTCGATTGATACGGCTTCAGATGCTTTAATTGTCGATTTTAGTATTGAGCGAAAGGTTACACCTATAGGTTCTGGATTGCGGGTCAATACTACGCTACTAGTACCAATGGGCGGCATAGAGGAAGAAGCACTACTCCACGGAATCAACAACACGAAAACTTTGTTATATTATAAATTACCCCTTCTCGGTATTGGGACTAATAAGAATGAATGGTTGGGACAACAAACATCCATCTCGTTTGTACTTTGGATACCCATATAACCATCAAAGATTGTTGAAGTGACTGATTCCTGGAAATAGAAGGCGTTGTGAACAAAGAAATTGTTGGAGTGACTATTTCCATCTAGCACTAATACAATTGGTGTTAAGAAAAGACCTCTTTCGGGAAGGCTGGCTAGAAATTTCTTGTAAAAATACTAGCCCCCATCAGTTCATAATGAGAATAGTGAAATCTTGATTCCAGAGATTATGTCCCTTAGTACTATGCACAGAAGGGAGGAGCCGTATGAGATAAAAATCTCATGTACGGTTCTGGAACGGAGATTCTTTGAATAGAATGAACGGCCGTAACGGATGTCGGCTCAATCCGAAGGAAATTATGCGGAAGCTTTACAGAATTATTATGAAGCTACGCGACCAGAAATTGATCCCTATGATCGAAGTTATATACTCTATAATATAGGCCTTATACACACAAGCAACGGAGAGCATACGAAGGCTTTGAAATATTATTTCCGGGCACTAGAACGAAACCCATTCTTACCACAAGCTTTTAATAATATGGCCGTGATCTGTCATTACGTGCGACTATCTCCATTATAGAAAAAAGATAAAGGCTAGTAAATACTATAGTAAATACTAGAATAAAATAGGCTTTCTACATATGTATCGTCCAAAGCAACGATTTTTATCAGCTGTAGCAAGGAAAAATACTTCAAATATAAATAAATAAGTACGCCTATATACTCTATGGATAAAGGATCGAATTGATAGAGAAAGCACCGTAAAGATCAATTAGCAAATTATTAGGTCGATACAGTTAAGAACTGCTTACTTATGTCATAATATGAGATATAAAGTTAGGAATCTACTTATGTAATAGAGTCGATCTACTAAGGTATTGAGCAGCGGTGTAGCATCATATCCCAAAGATAGTAAGTTCTTTTTTCTTACGGAGGAAAGTCTTTTTCAAAAATTCTATATGAATTTCATATATGAGATGAAACCGAGATAGTTACCTTTCAGAAAATCCTAACGATATAGGGGGAGTTAATTCTTATGAAGGTAGGAGAAAAGATAAAACTGATTATTGATCAAAATTAGAGTTTGAAACTTATGTAATTAACTTAACTTCGTCTGGTTAACCCAAGAAAACTGGGATAGGTTTATGAAAAACCTAAATTCAGTTAGCATAGGGTAGATTAAAAAGATGGGACACAAAAAGAGTCGATTGCTGAGCCGTATGAGGCAGGAAACTCTCAAGTACGGTTCTAAGGGAAGGAATTTAACCACCTATTCCGACCGGGGAGAACAGGCCATTCTACAGGGTGATTCTGAAATTGCGGAGGCTTGGTTCGATCAAGCTGCTGAGTATTGGAAACAAGCTATAGCGCTTACTCCAGGTAATTATATTGAAGCACATAATTGGTTGAAGATCACGAGGCGTTTCGAATTCGAATAAAAGCACTCTCTTTATTAATTTTTTAATTTATTAAAATGGTGATTGGATCCATCAATCAACTAAAATAGATAGTTACTATGAGAAGATCCAATCAAGAATTTCATTATATCTCTTCCTCCTAAAAAATTCTATTTTGTATAGTATCCCATAAGGATAAATGATAGGGATACAGCAGTATCAAAT